ATTCGTTGGCAATATGTCTACGCTGGTTCAAATCCAGCTCGGCCCAAAAATTAGCTGTCTATATAACCCTTTTTTTTTTGTATAAATGACGGAGACGGGTAAGCAAAAAAGTAAAATTTTGGGGTATATTTAAACTTGACTTTTTTCTTTAATTTCTTGTGTCTAGTTACTTTTTTATTTCCATAAAAAATTCCGATCTTGATCTTGCTAAGGATCCCGATATAGATACTTTAAATATAAATTTTAATGAACAGAGTCGATAAAATAATCTATTATTTTTTGATAAAAATAGATTATCAATCGATTTGATAATAATGCAAGGATTACCAGCAGTCCGTCTTGCTATCACTAAAATGATATCCATATAGATATCAATATATCACTTGGGACTTTCTTTGTTACAAAACACTAATTTGAATCTAAAATTTAAATGATTAAAAGGAAATCATAAGAAGGAATATGTAAGCTACCCACTTTATTTCCATGGGATTGTAGTTCAATTGGTCAGAGCACCGCCCTGTCAAGGCGGAAGCTGCGGGTTCGAGCCCCGTCAGTCCCGGCGGATTCAATAATAAAAAAAAAAAAAGACATAAACTCACCTTTTTGTTTCTGGGCTAGGGGATCAAAAGCGGTTTCGTTTATCTTTTTGTTTTATTTTTATTTTTTCATCAAGCAAAAGAAAGGGGTATTTCCATTATTTTAACTAGCTGGTAGGGAGACATATGTAAATTAGTATATATAATTAGAATTATTGAGAGCATTCAACACTTCAAGAAAGAGATACTGTATGGGGTTTCGGCTTTTTGTCAATTGATATCCCATTAACTTGTGTAGTAAAAGGTAATAGGATAGCGTATAATACGTTTGCCAAGAGTACCTATATATACTTTTCTTTCTATGATGAAGTAAAGTAATTGAAAATAGTTCGAATCCAACCAAGTAAAGAGGACATTTAAAAAATAAAGATAAAATTAGTCTTACCTAATAAATATGCTCTTTTTAAAGATTAGAGTCGATGTCTAAGAAAAAACTCGTAAGAAAATTTAATTTGAATTTTAATTTTTAATATAGTTAATATTTTGGAATATTTTCGTTTTTTTACTGGGACTCGTTTTTATCACATTCCCTTTCTTTGTTTTCCAAAAAGATGATAGACCCTTAAAATAAAAAATTTTGAAAATTTCAAATTGACCTTAGTACTTGTTTTCTCTATTTGATTTCTATTGTTTATTTAAGGTTCTTTAGAAATTCTTTTTGTAAACAATCGAAGTAGAAAAAGGTTTTTTATGATACTTCATCAGATGAGTGTACAAGTAAAGTAAAGTATTAGATTGTATAAAAGACAGCGGAGAAAAAGAATCATAAATAAATATTTTTTGATTGGATCAGGAATCTCATTATGTACTCGGTGTGGATAAAAGATCTTCCTATGTTATACTATTAAATTCTTGACGATGAATCGATTTTATAGCTCCGATATTGTTATTCATGATATTTCTTTCATTCGATATCAGCGAAATCTAATTAATCTTAATGAGTTTACAAGCGAAAGGTTTCTCATCTCTATGGGATTTAATCCCGAGATATTTCAAAGAAAAAATAATAAACGATTAAATTATGGAAGTCAATATTCTTGCATTTATTGCTACTGCACTCTTCATTCTCGTTCCTACTGCTTTTTTGCTTATAATTTACGTAAAAACGGTTAGTCAAAATAATTAATTTGACTATAATTTTGCTATCAATGAAAAAAAAAATATTTCAATTTCTTGTCTTAAATGAAAGGAATGCATTAGACTCAGTAGTAGTATCCTAAGGGGCCCGCTAGTATGGTAGAAAGAAATCTCTTTCTACCATAACTAGCCATTATAGTTATTGTAATGTATAAAGATACAAGTAAAATATCTTAATATATATAAAGGAATCCACCTCTAAATCTCTTTTTATTTATAAATGTCACTATAAATTAAATAGAATATGAAATGTATGTACATACTTTCTCAATTTCATTTGTTTGTTGGATCCATTTAATACAGATAATCCGAATTCGATGGAAACTTCTTCAGATTTCGACAAGGGGTTACCCCATGAATGGTTAACCGTGTAAACCCTTATTGATATAAAAATAGAAAATGAGTTAATAAAACAAAACATAAATCCAATTTCGAAAAAAAAAATCTTAAAAAAAAATTGCCGACCGGTCTAGAAAACTAAAACAATTGATACAGATTGATAGAGTTTAATTATTACCGCAATTAGGAGTACTTCTAGAGTCCACTTCTTCCCCACACTACGAGAGAGAGGGAAAATGTAAAAACTACCATTAAAGCAGCCCATGCGAGACTTACTATATCCATGTGAATTTTGTCCCCTATTTCTATGAATATGAAGAAACTATTCCATTATTGTTCACTAATAATAGTGAAATCACTGGTGCAGAGTCAAAAAAAAGGGAGAGGTATTTGGTCACCATTGATGAACTACTCCAAAAAATCCACTTAGCTTATAACTTATAATGAGTTATTCTTATTATAATATAGAGTTTATAGTCGAATCGACAAGATGTAAACACAAGTAAACTGAAACTTTTTTAAGTATCCAAGGAATCTTACTCACATGTATAAAGAATAAGACTTTTTCTTTCTTTTATCATTTTTTATTTTTGGCCGTAAAATAAAAGGAAATTCTTCATCTAATCTAATAGATGATTGAATGTCTGAGCATTCCGAGACTTTCGTGAGTCTGTATCCAAAGTATCCTAGGTCCTTTCCAAAACTATTAATTCCCTTTCTGTTTATCCAATCCAATTGAATACTCAGTAAGTGGAACTAAAATTAGTAGTGGAAAGTAAAGATTTTAGAATTTCCCTCCACTACTTTAAGTTTTCCTTGAATCTGATAGGAAAAACTTTAGGTTAGAGAATCAAATCTCGAGAGCCAGGGGCTAAAAATCACGAAAATAAAGTATCAAGAATCTTTTCCTACGTTTGTTTTAATAGGGGATTTAAAGTCTGTTGTTGAGGCGGCACCCGGATTTGAACTGGGGAAAAAGGATTTGCAGTCCCCCGCCTTACCACTCGGCCATGCCGCCAAAACGATATAAACTAGATTAAAATTTTATCTTTTTTTTTTCAACTCCGAAAAAAATATATAGATTTTAAGTCACAAAATATAGAATCCAGTACAAATACGAACCATTAACTATTGAATGTGAATGTAAATTTATGACCTTTTTTGAATTAAAATCTACATTTTTTTTCTAATAATATAAGAAAATAATTATAAATAGATTTATAACTAATCCATATTGAGTTTTTTTTCAATTAAAAACAAATCTTCTTTAATTATACCAGTAATGATGAGTATATGTAAACCCCAGAATCAGAACATACGTTACGTTGTGTTATAGAGCTATACCGCTATAATGGGGTATTTTATCTCTATTAGGGATGTTTTTGAAGAGTAATTCTCAATAAATTTTTGTATTTCAATTTTTCTAGGTAAAAATAAATCTCTTTTATGCAAATATTTTTTGAACAATGAAATACAAATACATGAAAAAGTAAAGTGGTTAAAAAAACGTTTTCTATTTATTTTTATATTTATTATATGTTTATCTGCTCGAACAGATCAAATCATGAATACATTTTTTTATGGTATACAATCGAATTGGAATATGTAATATCATAGGTGAAAATAAAATTACTTTTTTTCTAGTCTTTACAAAACTCCATAAGTTCCAGTGGTATTTCTCAATTCTATTCCATTTTGATCTCTTTCTTATAAAAAATTCCAATTGAATCTAGGCTTCGTTCATACGTATTTAATACATCCCATATATCTTGAGAGTTGGATAAAATTTCATGTGATTCAGTAAACAGAATATAAATTCCATTATTGCTAGATCGAATTCTATGGATATGATTTGGTGAAGAATGATAGATGGGATTTTTTCAATAAACGGATAAATGGCAAATTCAAAAAATATGCTCGGGGATGGAAAAGAGGGAACATCTACAATACCCGGATTTAATCAGATACAATTTGAAGGGTTTTATCGGTTTATTGATCAGGGTTTAATAGAAGAACTTTCTAAATTTCCAAAAATTGAAGATATAGATCACGAAATTGAATTTCAATTATTTGTGGAAACATATCAATTGGTAGAACCTCTGATAAAAGAACGAGATGCTGTCTATGAATCACTTACATATTCTTCTGAATTATATGTATCCGCGGGATTAATTTGGAAAACCAGTAGGAATATGCAAGAACAAAGAATTTTTATTGGAAACATTCCTTTAATGAATTCCCTTGGAACTTCTATAGTAAACGGAATATACAGAATTGTGATCAATCAAATATTGCAAAGTCCTGGTATCTATTACCAGTCAGAATTGGATCATAACGGGATTTCGTTCTATACCGGCACCATAATATCAGATTGGGGAGGCAGGTTAGAATTAGAGATTGATAAAAAAGCAAGAATATGGGCTCGTGTGAGTAGGAAACAAAAAATATCTATTCTAGTTCTATCATCAGCTATGGGTTCGAATCTAAGAGAAATTCTAGAGAATGTTTGCTACCCTGAAATCTTCTTATCTTTCTTGACCGATAAGGAGAAAAAAAAAATTTGGTCAAAAGAAAATGCTATTTTGGAGTTTTATCAACAATTTTCTTGTGTAGGTGGGGATCCAATATTTTCTGAATCCTTATGTAAGGAATTACAAAAAAAATTCTTTCACCAAAGGTGTGAATTAGGAAGGATTGGTCGCCGAAATATTAACTGGAGACTGAACCTTAATATACCTCAGAACAATATATTTTTGTTACCACGAGATATATTAGCAGCTGCCGATCATTTGATTGGGATGAAATTTGGAATGGGTACACTTGATGATATGAATCATTTGAAAAATAAACGTATTCGCTCTGTAGCGGATCTTTTACAAGACCAGCTCGGGTTGGCTCTGGCTCGTTTAGAAAATGTAGTTAAGGGAA